CGCTATAGCTTCAATTCGATTCATTCTTAACAAATTAGTATTCGCAATTTGTGAGGGTCGTTCTAGCTATATACAAAATTCTTGATTAATAATAAGATAAATAAATCAATTTTTTTTGAGGGAGGGGCTCCCTGTATTTCGATTTAAAAAGTCGGTTACTACTCCTGAATTGTACAAAAGAAAAAGAGATAAAAAAACTGGGGATATTGTGTGATTAGTTTAGTTGGTATCCAAAACTAAAATATAAAATTAAAGTAAATAAGTAAAAAAAGGGGGGTCTTGAATCAAAATAATTTAAAGTTCTTATTTCTGTCAGAGGGCAATATGAATGTTTTATCATGTTCCATTAACACACTAATAAAAGAAGGGTTATATGAGATATCTGGTGTAGAAGTAGGCCAACATTTCTATTGGCAAATTGGGGGTTTCCAGGTCCATGCCCAAGTCCTTATTACTTCTTGGGTTGTAATTGCTATCTTATTAGGTTCCGCAGTTCTAGCGATTCGCAATCCACAAACCATTCCAACTGGCGGCCAAAATTTCTTTGAATTTGTCCTTGAATTCATTCGAGACGTGAGTAAAACCCAGATTGGAGAAGAATACGGTCCATGGGTTCCCTTTATTGGAACCCTGTTTTTATTTATTTTTGTTTCTAACTGGTCAGGAGCCCTTTTACCGTGGAAAATTATCCAGTTACCTCAAGGGGAGTTAGCAGCACCAACGAATGATATAAATACGACGGTTGCTTTAGCTTTACTCACATCAGTAGCCTACTTTTATGCGGGTCTTAGCAAAAAAGGATTAGGGTATTTCAGTAAATACATTCAACCAACTCCAATTCTTTTACCCATTAACATCTTAGAAGATTTTACAAAACCCCTATCACTTAGTTTTCGACTTTTCGGAAATATATTGGCCGATGAATTAGTCGTTGTTGTTCTTGTTTCTTTAGTACCTTTAGTGGTTCCTATACCTGTCATGTTCCTTGGATTATTTACGAGCGGGATTCAAGCTCTCATTTTTGCCACTTTAGCTGCGGCTTATATAGGTGAATCTATGGAAGGTCATCATTAACGATTTTTTTTTTTTCAACTATTCTTTTTTAGGTTAGCCCAATTATAGAATAGATAGTTGGTTTACGTTATGTAAGAAACACTTGTATATGTGATATTGACTAGGTATATATGAGTTAAAGATCTATATAATCTGAATCTGCCCTACTACTTTTGTGAATTTCGATTTAGATAGGGATTCGATTAGAAGTTCTTCCTTTTTATCTGTGAATTGGCTGAAAAAATGATAAAAAAAAGAACGAAGAATTCAAAGAATGGTTCACAAAAAAGAAATGGCATAAAAAAGTCGTATATATATATTATGAATTTTTTCAAATCCCGTGGATAGAAACTACTATCAAAGTAATTCTTATGATTCAATAATTTTATTATATTATTTCAATTCAAGTTTTTGGTTATTTTGGCTGGATGAATCTTAGCGATTACTTAATTAGAATTACGTCCTAAGTCGTTGGATGATTGTATCATTAACTATTTCTTTATTTTGGTGTGAGGAACTTATCATGAATCCACTGGTTTCTGCTGCTTCGGTTATTGCTGCTGGGTTGGCTGTTGGGCTTGCTTCTATTGGACCTGGAGTTGGTCAAGGTACAGCTGCGGGTCAAGCTGTCGAAGGTATCGCGAGACAACCTGAGGCAGAAGGAAAAATACGAGGTACTTTATTGCTTAGTTTGGCTTTTATGGAAGCTTTAACAATTTATGGCCTGGTTGTAGCATTAGCGCTTTTATTTGCGAATCCTTTTGTTTAATCCTATAAATCACAAAATTCTGGATTTTTTTCGTAGTTTTTTTAATTCTATCAAGATTTCACTCCTACAATTATTCATTGAGACAACAATCCTTGGGAAGGACTAATTTGAGGATGGGGAATTAGCACATCGATTCGCTTTCTTCCTTCCCCTTATTCTTTTAGTTTAATAGAAACTTTTTGTTAAGGAGTGTTGCGAACAAAGGAGGTTTAGGTTTTTTGAACTTGACATAAAACTTGGTCTCAAATTCTAGCTTAATTCTAATAAGTCTCATTATTATTATTGAAAATTAAAAATTTTGGAAAATACATTTGTAAATAGAATAGGTTTTTGATTCTGTTTACAAATATCCAAATAGGTAAATTAAATTATTAAATTAAAATTTCTTTTTATTGTCAATAAAAAGAATAAAAAAAAGGACAGAGTTCTTTTTTTTTATAGTTTAGCTAGAAGAGGAGATTATATGAAAAATTTAACCGATTCTTTCGTTTACTTGGGTCACTGGCCATCCGCCGGGAGTTTCGGGTTTAATACCGATATTTTAGCAACAAATCCAATAAATCTAAGTGTAGTTTTCGGTGTATTGATCTTTTTTGGAAAGGGAGTGTGTGTGAGTTGTTCATTTCAAGAATAGGCTGGATTCACCCCAGTGGCACTATAACTAGGAAAGAGTGCATA